AATTGAAAGGGTTAGAATGAAATCATAAAAATATGTATACTTTATTTTATTATGGTATTTACTTGGGATTGTAGTTCAATTGGTCAGAGCACCGCCCTGTCAAGGCGGAAGCTGCGGGTTCGAGCCCCGTCAGTCCCGACGAATCCAAATCCAATAAAAAACTATATCAATTCATCTCTCTATTTTTTGTGAAAAGAAGTCCAAATAACATAATTTCATTCCCAACAGCGATCCCTCTTCTTTTTTTCTTTTTCGTTTCACATTTATCATCAACCAAATGGGGGAATTTCCATTTCTTCGACTAGTACCGATTCGATTGATGGGAGAGAGGCATATGTGGATTAGTACAATTATTATATTATTAGCATCAGATTCAGGATTCCACGGGATACCGTACTGTACTGGGTCTGGCTTTTTCAATTACTCCCGATCTGTGAAATATGAAATAGAGTAGAGTATTGTATGTTTCCCGGGAGTACATACATAAATGGAATTTGTACAATATAAAATAAATTGAACATAGTTACTGTGTATAGAATAGTATAGAATACTTTTTTTTTAAGATTAAAATAAAATCCTTTTCGGGCCCTATTTTGTGTAACCTCAATTTCAAATTTTACTAATTTGAAATAATCTATCTCATTCAAATTTCGCATTGAGCTTTTGATATATGCGTCCCATTACTAATCCAATGAAAGAGGATATTCAAAAAATAAAGATCAAACAAGGATCACTTTTTTATTAGCGAGGTAATGAATTTTTTTTTTTTTTTTTTTATTTTATAAGGGTTTTTCCTTGAAAGAACAAACTTTTTAAATTTATATATAAATATATAAAAAAATAGTTAATTTGATGGAATATTCGATTTTTTTATACCGGAATTTGTACTCGTCTTTATCATACTTCTTTTGTTTTCCAAGAAGATTGGCTCATTAAAAAAAGGAGTTTATAACTTAGCTCCTTCCTTTTTTTTCATTGAGCTTCTATTGTTTTTCATTGAGCTTCTATTGTTTGTTGGGGTTTGTTTAGAACCAATGGTAAGTGGAAAGGCGGTTAGATGATACTTCATCAGATGATTGTACAAAGAGGGCGGTAGGTTATAGAAAAGAAAGAATGGAAAAGAATGATAAATAAATAAAGGAATTATTGATTGTATCGGGAATCAAATTTTGAGTTCAGTATGGATAAAAGATCGTCCTATGTTATACTATTCAATTCTTGACGATGAATCTATTTGATAGCTCCGATATTGTTATTCATGATATTGATCCGATTCGATATCATCGAGATGTAATGCATCCCATTGAATTTACAGGCGAAAGATTTATTATCTCTATGGGATTAACTCCCGAGTTATTGCGAATTAAAGAAAAATTAAACAATGAGATTATGGAAGTAAATATTCTCGCATTTATTGCTACTGCACTGTTTATTCTAGTTCCTACTGCTTTTTTACTTATAATATACGTAAAAACAGTCAGCCAAGGTGATTAATTTGAATTAAACTTGATTTTTTATTTCTTATCAATAATTGCAGAGAAGAAAAGGATAAAAATTTCGCGTCTTAAATGAAATGGGCAGACTAGAATCAGTCGTATTCTATGAGATACGATAGTATGGTAGAAAGATTCAGATATTTCTTTCTACCATACTATCTAGTATTGTTATTGTAGTGTATAAAGTTGTATTGTAATGCGGGTTAATTTAATATAGATTAATATAGATCAATCTACAATAGTATCATCATATTCCTTTTCTATATATATAGAAATCGATTTAATTACGTATATAGTGATAATGTATATTATATAGTATCCCAATTCTATTTCTTTGCTTTATCTATTTGTATTTAATTTGTGTTGATTTCAATTAAATTAATTTGAAATAATCGAAAGCGACTTTTACGATTAGAATTCCTAGATTTCTGATTATTTTCAATATGAATCCCGATCGAAAGAATCAATGACTTCTTCGGATTTCGAAAAGGATTAGTAAAACCCGTCGACTTTTAACGTTTGAACCACGATATGAAATGGGTTCAATAAAACAAGCAAAACATAAATAAAATTTCTAAAATAGTAAAACTAAAACAAGCGGCGCAATATGTGACTCGCCCAAGACAATATTTTAGGATGTGCAGTATCTCGTTAGACAACTACTATGTTGTTTCCCAATGTGTATCCACGTAATGGAATAACCGAATTGTTTTCTCTTTGATCTTTGAACAGTAAAGAGGTAAACAAAATAAAAAAAAGTTCCGTTCTTCCTCATGGTCCATATCTAACTTTGGTAAGAGTCAGTTCATCGAAATAGAAAATTTATGAAGAATTCAGTTGGAATAAATTTCCTACCATTTGTATTCCTTTTACTTTTTTTACTTTCAAAATACGAACACGGAAATAATTGAAATATTTCTTTGATTGAAAGAGTATTCTTCATATATATTTATTATTCATAGAATACATTACTCAACTAAAATCCAAGAGAATTTCGAAATGAA